CATAATAGAAGTAAGTGGATCAATCAATTGTCCAAACTCTAAAGAAAAGTCATTATTGATAGTCCAAGACCATACATATTGATATATATAACTGTTATTTATTTCCTGAACAGACAGATTGGATGAAAAAATCATAACTATACTTAACAATAAAACACTAGGAAAAGCCCACGTGCGCCGAAGATTTCTTGTTGCCGTCGGGAAAAGTAGGAGTCCCACTCCTAGTAACATAGGAATTAGAACTGGAATGAAAGGTATGAACCATAAATATTGATATGTATATTCCATAAAAATAAATAAAAATCTTTTTCTTCTTCTTAATTAACTGTTTCGGATTCGCCAGTTCTTATTTTTTTTTTTTCAAAGGAGTCAGTTAATAAAAAAATTAAGATATGTAAAACTAAAATTGAATTTCATAACCTTTTCTAATCTTAATTATTTGAAAAAGATTTCAAATCCTTCAAAAATTAAATATATATAGAAACAAAAGCGATTGTAGCCTTGTGTTATTTATTGTTCTTTATTTTCGTCGTGCTATATTTATTTTATATATGTAATATTTTATATATGTAATATAATAAAATAATCAAAAAGTTTAATAAACCAACCTTATAATTGAATTTAATAAAAAAAAAAAATAAAAAAAAACTTTAACAATTATTTCTATTAATTGGTTAGGTTAGTTAAATTGACCAAGCTCGAAAAAAGAGTGCACCTAATTGAAATTAAAATCTTCAAATTGAAATGAGACTCGTAGTTAATCTGTTAAAAAATATATCATTTTTTTTTTTAGAGAAAAGAAGGAAAGTCATTTTACATTTTAATAATTCCTTCAATCAATTCAAAAAAGCGTTGCTTAATTATTCTGAATAAACGAACTAAAATACATAACTCTTACTTTATTGGGTTAAGTTATGGGCTGTGTCTGTCTTTTATGAATCATATCAAAATAAACTACTCTTTTTGGTGTAATTATTTGTCCTTACTCGCTCTAAAGATTAAAACATTGTAATACGTAAATTTTAATAAATAATAGTAATTGAAATTTTACTTTTTTGAAGCTTCAAAAAAGTAAGTATTTACTTTTGATCAATTCTAACTTCTTGATTTGAAATGTTTTTGTTTTGAAGAGAGTATAATTTAATTTAAACAATAAATAGAGAATTAATAGTATTAATAGTAAAGAACAATTGGTTTTGAACAATAAATGTCTTTCACATTCAACTATAGAAATAAATAACTTATTATAATTTTTTAATGGCCGTTCCAAAAAAGCGCACTTCTATATCAAAAAAACGAATTCGTAAAAATTTTTGGAAAAGGGAGGGGTATTGGGTAGCATTGAAAGCTTTTTCGTTATCGAAATCTCTTTCAACAGGGAATTCAAAAAAAATTTTTGTACAACAAGAAATAAATAAATAAATAATCAAACGTTGGAATAATTGGAATCTATCTCTGACTCTAAAAAAAGTAAAAAGTATACTTTAAGTTTCATTTTTCGGTTCTTTTCTGATTTCTTATAATATTATATAAATATTATAAGAAATCATAATAAATCATTAAAAAGAAAAAAAAATCCAAAAGTAATGATTCCCATTCCTTAATGTTTTGAATGTATCAATATGAAATTTAAGTAGAATAAAGAGTCTTTTGTCTACTTAATTTTTAAAATGATATTTTTTGGTTTGAAAAATAAAGAATAAATAGAAGATATAAAGTTTCAACTGTCTTTTTAGTATCTTTAATTATTTTATAGATGGGAATTCATATTTTACCCATCAACAGAATAATAAGATAAAAAGTTTTGTCTTTTTCTATTTTTATTATACTATTTATTCTAATTTTTATTATACTATTTATTCTATAAGATTCTTATCTAAGAGCAGATATAAATAAGATCTTTAATCACAATTAATGAGTCGTTGAAACTAATTTATTAAGTTTAAAATTTATTTTGTAATTTTCTGAACGCTCAATCGCTTTTATAAATCATTATCAATATATAATATATCTAAATATTAAATATATTTAATATGGTGGGATTTCGATAGAAATTGAAACCCTTTTATTCTATGATACACCCAATACTGAACCTCATCTAATTAGGTTGCTAAATACTAACACAAACCCTTTATACAGTGAAAACTCGAAGTAGTAATACAGGGATATGCAAATTATTAGTGTCTATACTCATGAAATTGTGATCGATAATAACCCTTATTTTTTATTCTATTCTATTTTTCAACATTTTATTTCTTACTTATAGTGTCAATTTTATTTAACTTAACATTACATTAACACCGGAGTTCCTCTCGTTTATACTCTCCTAAAATGGAGCTTTTGTAACTAGATAGTTTTAAAATAGTTTTTAAGAATTCACTTTTTGTCTCATTTATCTTATTTTAATTTCTTTTATGAATCTAAAATAAAAAAATTTATTACTGAACGAAAAAAACAATAGGATTCCTTTTGAAAATATGTTCCAATCACTATTTTTAAAACTAGTTTTTATTCATCAATTTCAATGTTTCCTATAAAACTAAAAAGTATTGCATGATTAAGTACTTTAACCTCGACGATTGAATCAAAATGGGTTATTATGATTTCGAACAAGCCGCTATGGTGAAATCGGTAGACACGCTGCTCTTAGGAAGCAGTGCTAGAGCATCTCGGTTCGAGTCCGAGTGGCGGCATGGCATCTTATAAAAGAGTAAGTCCTAGAATAAAAGAATAAAAAAAATTCAATTCCCGATTCCTATAATTGTGAGACCCCCTTTTTATAATTTTTATGATATCTTCAATTTTAGAGCATATATTAATTCATATATCCTTTTCGGTCGTTTCAATTGTAATTACAATTCGTTTACTAATCTTATTAGTTAATGAAATCGCAGGACTATATGATTCGTCCAAAAAAGGCATAATAACTACTTTTGTCTGTATAACAGGATTATTAGTTACTCGTTGGATTTATTCGAGGCATTTACCATTAAGTGATTTATACGAATCATTCATTTTTCTTTCATGGAGTTTGTCCATTATTCATATGGTTCCATATTTAAAAAAACACAAAAACCATTTAAGTGCAATAACCGCGCCAATTGTTATTTTGACCCAAGGCTTTGCTACTTCTGGTTTTTTAACCGAAATGCATCAATCCAGAATATTAGTACCCGCTCTTCAATCTCATTGGTTAATGATGCACGTAAGTATGATGGTATTGGGCTATGCAGCTCTTTTATGCGGATCATTATTATCAGTAGCACTTATTGTCATTACATTTCGAAAAATAATAAGAACTTTTGATAAAAGCAATAATGAATCATTTTCCTTTGGTGAGATCCAATACATTAACGAAAGAAACAATGTTTTATGTAACACCCCTTTTATTTCTTCTAAGAATTATTATAGGTCTCAATTGATTCAACAATTGGATCATTGGAGTTATCGTATTATTAGTCTAGGTTTTATCTTTTTAACCATGGGTATTCTTTCGGGAGCGGTATGGGCAAACGAGGCATGGGGCTCATATTGGAATTGGGATCCGAAGGAAACTTGGGCATTTATTACTTGGACTATATTCGCGATTTATTTACATATTCGAACAAATCCAAATCTGGAAGGTATAAATTCTGCAATTGTAGCCTCCCTGGGCTTTCTTATAATTTGGATATGCTATTTGGGAGTCAATCTATTAGGAATAGGGCTACATAGTTATGGTACATTTACACTAACATCTAATTGAAGACAAGATCTGATAAATACAAACAAACATGGGACAGCATATATATTATATAAGAAAACGTCGTGTAAGCCATCGAGAACCTTTTGAATCAAAGTAGTGATTCAAAAGGTTCTTACAAAACAAAGGACAACCATATATGGTTAAAATAAAAGTCTAATGCATTTTTTTATCTTTAACTTAATTTAAGTTAAATTTAAGAGAAGAAAAAATACTTCTTTTTCGTTTTCTAATTGTACAATTTTTTTTTAAACATATTATTCTAGTTATAGTATAGTCTTGCTCTTTGATTTTGAATTTTATTCAGGAAAATTTTTTATTTATAAATAAAAAATTAGATATAAGAGTTTCGACCTTGTCAACTGATAGTGAGAAAACGAAATCTGGATAAAGACCAATACCTATTACAGGTAAAAAGATAGAGATAGAAATAAATAACTCTCGCGGTCCAGAATCAAAAAAATAAGAGTTTGGGGCATTAAAAAACTTGTATCCATAGAACATTTGGCGTAACATAGATAATGAATAAATAGGTGTTAATATCGTTCCTATTGCCATTACAAATGTAATTAGTATTTTTTGTATTAAAAAAAAATTTTGACTGGTAATTATTCCAAAAAATACTATTAATTCTGCAACAAAACCACTCATCCCTGGTAATGCAAGGGAAGCCATCGATAAGATACTGAAAGTCGTGAATATTTTTGGAACCGGGACCGCCATTCCGCCCATTTCGTCGAGATAAACAAGACGTATTCTATCATAACTCGTTCCCGCCAAGAAAAAAAGTGCAGCGCCAATAAAGCCATGAGAGATTATTTGTAAAAAGGCTCCATTGAGGCCCATATCGCTTAGAGAGCCAATTCCTATAATTATGAAACCCATATGAGATACGGAGGAATAGGCTATTCTTTTTTTTAAATTACGTTGACCAGGAGATGCTGAAGCTGCATAGATTATTTGAATTGTGCCTACTATCATCAACCAGGGAGCAAATATAGAATGAGCGCGGGGCAAGAATTCCATATTGATCCGAACCAACCCATACGCTCCCATTTTTAATAAGATTCCGGCTAGAAGCATACAAGTACTGTAATGTGCCTCTCCATGGGTGTCTGGTAACCATGTATGGAAAGGTATAATCGGCGATTTAACAGCAAAAGCAATAAGAAATCCAATATAGAATATTATTTCCAGTGCTACTGGATAGGATTGATTGGCTGATGTTTCAAAATTTAATGTTGGTTCATTGGAAGCATATAAACCGATACCCAGAACTCCCAGTAATAAAAAAACGGAGCTTCCCGCAGTGTACAAAATAAACTTTGTAGCTGAATACAAGCGTTTCTTCCCCCCCCACACGGATATAAGTAGATAAACGGGAATTAATTCTAATTCCCACATGATGAAAAAAAGTAAAAGGTCTCGAGAAGAAAATAATCCTATTTGGCCGCTATACATTGCTAACATCAGGAAATGGAATAATCGGGAATCTCGAGTAACCGGCCAAGCCGCTAAAGTAGCTAAAGTGGTTATAAACCCTGTCAGTAAAATGGGTCCTATGGAAAGTCCATCTATTCCCAATCTCCAGTAAAAATCAAAAAAATCGATCCATTTATAATCCTCCGTGAGTTGCATTAATGGATCATCCAATTGGAAATAATAATAGAATGCATAAGTTGTTAGAAGGAGCTCTATGATGCATATAAATAGAGTATAGAGCCTAATTACCTTATTCCCTTTATGAGGGAGAAAGAAAATTAAGGAACCCCCGAATATTGGTAAAACGGCAACTATTGTTAACCAAGGAAAATAATTCGTAGTAAAAACAAGATACACTTGGACCAAAAGAATCCGTGCTCGAAAACAAAATATATATATTTTGTTTTCGAGCACGGATTCTTTTGTCGGTAAAAAAAACGAAATGTATTCAGGTGGGGCTTTTGGACCGTATCAATAAGCGAGGCCCATGCTTCGAGTTGTTTCATGCCATAAATAAACTCGAACACTCAAGAAATCCGTTGGACAGGCGGATTCGCATCTCTTACAACCAACACAGTCCTCTGTTCTTGGAGCAGAAGCAATTTGCTTAGCTTTACATCCGTCCCAAGGTATCATTTCTAATACATCTGTGGGACAAGCTCTGACACATTGAGTACACCCTATACACGTATCATAAATCTTTACTGAATGTGACATTGGATATATAATTTTTTGAACATCATAAATTTTCGATCTAGTAGAAATGAATTATACATTAACATTAGACACCAGACGAATCAATGATTTACCAGAATTTTCTAATCAATCCGCTTCTGGATCGATTCATGCTAGAGGGCCAAGATGCTTTGATTTCTTACATTTTTTGTAAACACGATCAATATATTATGTATCATCCACGATAATAAATATAATTCGCCTTGATAAATATAAATAAATAGTATAATTTCTATGATTAATACTACTTATTCAACAAATTCGATTGATTGATACGAGTTGATTTTCTGTTACGATAAATTGAGGAAACAATAGCTGGTCCAATAGCTGCTTCAGCGGCTGCAATAGCTATAACAAAAATTGAAAAAATATTTCCTTTTAATTGGCGACTATCAAAAAAATCAGAAAATGTTACAAAATTTATATTAACTGCGTTTAGTATAAGTTCAAGACACATAAGGGCTCTAACCATATTTCGACTTGTGATCAAGCCATAGATACCGATAGAAAATAAATAGGCACTCACAACAAGTACATGTTCGAGCATCATTGAACAACTCCTTATCAATTTCGATTCATTTCAAGATAAAATTTAATGGGTTCAATTAATTATAATATCAAAAAGTATGGAATAAGGGAATATTTTAGTATTGGTAATAGATCGAATAAAAGAATTTCATTTTTAGACAAAAAATCTTCAAATAAAATTAAAGTGGGGGGAAATTGATGTGATAACATAGAACAAAGTTTAATTTGGACTTTTCTTATTATATTAATACTTTTCTTATTATATTAATAGTTCGAAAGATTTATTATTGGCGAGCCACAGCAATTGCGCCTATTAAAGCAGCTAAAAGAATTATCGAAATGAGTTCAAATGGAAGGAAAAAATCTGTTGATAAATGAATTCCAATTTGTTGACTGTTACTTATCAAATCCTGCTCTATAATCTGGTTTGATCTGGTAGTCCAAATAATCCCGTACCATGACGTATCTGAAATAGTAGCCATTAATAGACAAAAAAGAATTGTACAAATCAGCAAAGTAACCCCATCCCCAACAGTCCAAAGATTCAAATCTTTGTAATATTCTGAACCATTCATAAACATCACAGCAAATATGATTAAAACATTTATAGCTCCCACGTAAATAAGTAGCTGTGCAGCAGCTACCAAATGGGAATTTGATAGAATATAGAATAAGGATATACAAACAAGAACCAGTCCCAACGAAAAGGCAGAATAGATTGTGTTGGTAAATAATACGACTCCTATACCTCCTAATATAAGACCTGACCCCAAAAAGACTAAAAGAAAATCATGTATCGGTCCAGGCAAACCCATTATATGTAAAGAGATAAATAAATCGAAATTTTTTTCATGACCTTATTGACCCCACCAGGAACATTTTTTTATGAAAAGTTTTTAATTGAATTAAATCCTAAAGAATGTGAATTGATGTAGGTACAGTTATTGGACTAATATAATTATAATATCATTTTTTATCTTAAAGGGTAGTTTTAGACTAGATATTTCTATTTTGAAATAATTCGAGATAGAGTCATAGATTTTCAATCCAAATTGAAGCACGAACCAACCCCTCAATAGTTTTTTTTTTAATTAGTGACTAAACAAAATAAACGAAAGAAACCGCATTCCTTTCGAGCAAAAGAAAAAGGACCCTTCCTAATTTTAATTTGAAATTACCATTTCTTTATCTTTAATATCTTTAATCAAAGGATTTACTTATTATTTTTTTTTTTTTTATTTTAGGTGAATTTAAAATTGTTCGAATTGTATAATCGTCAATTACTGACATCGGTAAACGACCCAAGGCAATTTGATTATAATTCAATTCGTGACGATCATAAGTAGAAAGCTCATATTCTTCAGTCATGGATAAACAATTTGTTGGACAATACTCAACACAGTTACCACAAAATATACAGATTCCGAAATCAATACTGTAATTAAGCAAACGTTTCTTTCGAATATTAGTTTCCAGTTCCCAATCAACAACAGGTAGATCCATAGGGCATACACGAACACATACTTCACAAGCAATGCATTTATCAAACTCGAAGTGTATTCGACCGCGGAAACGTTCTGATGTGATTAATTTTTCATAAGGATATTGAATAGTTACAGGTAAACGATTTGCATGGGATAGGGTAATCATGAAACTTTGACCAATATATCTTGCAACTCGTACTGTTTGTTGACCATAATCCATAACCCTGGTTACCATAGGGAACATATCGTAAATATCTATGAAAATCTTTATGTTTGTTTCTTTCTCTTGTTTGAGGCAAGCCATAAATATAGAATAAAGTATTCCCTTACAGCGAACTGAGTTGGAAAGAGGTTGTTAATAACAGATTGCCGAGAGAAATAGGTAAAAGAAATTTCCATCCCAGATTTAATAGTTGGTCCATTCTTAGCCTAGGTAAAGTCCATCTTGTTGTGATAGGAATGAACAAGAACAAATAAGTTTTGGCTAATGTAATAAAGATACCAATTGTCGTTCCAAAGACCCCACGTGCTTTATTTATTTCAAAAAGCTCGGCAACGAATATGTATGGAATAGAGATATTCCAACCGCCCAAGTACAAAACTGTTACAAATAATGAAGAAATTAATAGGTTTAGATAGGAAGCAACATAAAATAAACCAAATTTGATACCCGAATATTCGGTTTGATAACCCGCTACTAATTCTTCTTCCGCTTCCGGTAAATCAAAAGGTAATCTCTCACATTCTGCTAGGGAAGAGATTAGAAAAACGATAAACCCTATAGGTTGACGCCACAAATTCCAACCCCAAAAACCATATTTTGATTGAGCCTCAACAATATCAACTGTACTTAAACTATTAGATAATCATAGTCGGCGATAACTTCACTGTTATCGTCGCTATTACAGAACCATACATGAGATTTTCGCTTCATACGGCTCCTTTACGGCCATAAATAAATCTAAGGACCGAGTCCGTATTATTTATTTTGATTTATAAGATAAATGGGTTCAAAATCGAGTAAACGGCCCCGAATTCGACCACTTAAATTCTGTATGTTCTATAATAACTAAAAAAACGACGTCTGAATTGATCTTATCCTTTATTTAATTAATAATTAAGAAATAATTATTTGCTGAGTAATAACTTTGAGTCTTTAATAAAATACTGCTTGTAGAAATATCAATAACCCGTCGTTTTCAATTTTGAAAAAAAAAAAAGAAAAAAAAAAAAAAATAGAAAGAATACAATTTCTTTTTTTTTTTCGTTCCTATTCTTCTTTCTTTTCTGAAAAAAAAAAGGGGGGAGGGGTTTACTGAATAAAGGATTATTTCGTTTCCGACAGTTATTTATTTAATCGGTGGATAGGAGTATACTCTGGATAGGAATCGTGGGGAGTACGGCCTGATCATTTCTACTAACTTAAAGCCCCAATCCGTATTCTTTTTATATTATGTGTAAATATCCTTGGGGATAAATGACACAATCTCTATTACTAATCCTTTGCGTAATTTGGCATTTCTAACCATCCACTCATTTTTGCTAACCCCCCGCTTTATGGTAACAAACACTAGTGAAAACGTAATACGGTTGATTCTTTGAACCCGCTTCAAGCTAGGATGACATGACTAATCAACCAATCTTGGGGTAAATGGGCTCTTCTTCTTCTATTTATTTACGCTCAACCTTTTTTTAATTCTTCTTATACATTGAAGACGAGACTCAAGAATTTTACTGCGAATATATAATATGTTATAATTATATAGCTGTTTTCTTTCACTCATATAACTATCTAATTTAATTCATTAATCCGAATAATGAATAAAAAGATGAGGATATCTATTCAATTCGTTCTAACCCTTTTTCTATAAAGACTAGAAAGAAATAAATAGGGAAAAATTTATCTTTCAACGAATCGCACGTAGAGATATTGCTAATACACATAGAGTTAATGGTATTTCATAACTAATCGATTGAGCAGCCGCTCGTAGACCGCCTAAAAAGGAATATTTATTGTTTGAGCCATATCCTGAGATAAGAAGTCCAATGGGAGCAATACTTGAAACCGCAATCCACAAAAAAACCCCGATATTGAGATCGGCTAAAACAAGGTGATAGTCAAAAGGAATTACTGAATAACTTAGTAGAATGGCTATAACTGCTATGGATGGTCCGATACTGAATAACCGAGTATCTCCTCTAGATGGAAGAAGATTTTCTTTGAAAAGTAATTTTGTCCCATCTGCTAGAGCTTGAAGAACTCCTAAGGGACCGGAATATTCGGGTCCAATACGTTGTTGTAGCCCTGCGGATATTTCTCTTTCTAACCATACAATTACTAGTACGCCTATTGTGATTCCTAATACAAGAGTAAAAATAGGGACAAGCACCCATATAATTCCATAGACCCCTTTTAAAGATTCCACTCTGTAAAAAGAATTGATATCTTGTACTTCCCTTATATCAATTATCATTTCAACGATCAACTTCTCCCATAATGATATCTATGCTACCTAGTATTGTCATAATATCAGCCAATTTCATTCTTTTAACTAAATGAGGAAGAATTTGCAAATTGATAAAACCAGGTGGTCGAATTTTCCATCTCCAAGGAAAACCACTCTGATCCCCTATCAGAAAAATTCCCAATTCCCCTTTAGGGGCTTCGACTCTCACATAAAGTTCTTGTTTCGTCAATTCAAAAGTGGGGGAGGGTTTTTTACTAATGAATCGATATTCAAAATCATGCCATTCTGGATACCTTTTTCTATCAAAGTATCGTATTTCTAAATTCTCGTAGGGCCCCCCCGGAATTCCTTCCAGCGCCTGTTGAATAATTTTGACGGATTCTGCCATTTCGCCAATTCGGACTAAATAACGAGCTAATGAATCCCCTTCTTTTTGCCATTGTACTTCCCAATCAAATTCGTCGTAACACTCATAATTATCAATTTTACGAAGATCCCATTGTATTCCGGACGCTCGCAGCATTGGTCCTGATAAACCCCAATTTATTACTTCGTCTCTACCAATAATGCCTACGCCCTCAACTCGTTCTAAAAAAATAGGATTTCTTGTAATAAGTTTTTGATATTCAGTAACTCCTGTTAAAAAATAATCGCAGAAATCCAAACATTTATCTATCCATCCATAAGGTAGATCAGCCGCCACTCCTCCGATACGAAAATAATTATGCATCATTCTCATACCCGTAGCAGCTTCGAATAGATCATATACTAATTCTCTTTCTCTGAAAATATAGAAGAAAGGAGTCTGTGCACCAATATCTGCCATGAAAGGGCCGAGCCATAACAAATGAGAAGCTATACGACTCAATTCCAACATAATTACTCTGATATAACTAGCTCTTTTCGGTACTTGAATATTTCCTAGCCGTTCTGGCCCATTTACAGTTATTGCTTCTGTGAACATAGTAGCTAAATAATCCCAACGGGTTACATAAGGCAGATATTGTATAATAGTTCGGTTTTCCGCAATTTTTTCCATCCCTCTGTGTAAATAACCCAATATTGGTTCACAGTCAATAACATCTTCGCCGTCCAGAGTAACGACGAGTCGAAGAACACCATGCATTGACGGGTGGTGGGGGCCCATATTGACTATCATGAGATCCTTTCTTGTAACTGGTATATTCATAAGTTTTTCCTCGATTCATTCTTCTACGAATTGCGTAAAACGAAAAACAGTTTATCAAAATTCAAGATCTAATAAAGCAAATAGTTCAAAATGACTCTTAAAATTAACGAGTTTTTGATTCTCGAATACCCAACTGATTTATTAAGTATTTATAAAGTACTCTCTTTTTCTTTGACAAATAAGACAGCAATCGTTGACGTTTTCCCAGAATTTTACGGAGACCTCTTTGAGAGGAATAGTCTTTTCTGTGCAATTCCAAATGTGAAGTAAGTCTTCTTATTTTATTGGTCCAACTAAATACTTGAAATTCAACAGATCCCCTGTTTTCTTCTTTTTCTTCTTGCGAAATAAGCGAGATGAATGAGTTTTGTACCATAAAAATGAGTCGCCCCTATCTCTTTTTTTTTAGATATTTTTATCCATATATTTATTGATCAGTAATAATAATTACACTCATTTTAATTTGCTATACACAATAATTCTTAATTTCGTTAAGAAGTCTTAATTTTGTCAAACAAACTTACTTATTTTAGTAGTCAATAATCAATCCAATTTAAAAATTGTATTCGGATAGGATATACTATACACAAAGTATGGTCTATTTTTCCACTCACAAAAAATAAAAAAAAAATTAGACCTGAAAATAAATAAGACGACTTTGTTGATTCATTTCTAGATCGAATAAATATTAATATAATTCAACGCGTCATTAAATTAAGTATCCTGTATCAGAATGATGTGTAAGATAATAAGATAATGGGGGTGTTTATTTCTTTGTCTTCATATACTCGCTATGGTACGGGAATCGAGTCAAAATGTACCATTAATGAATTTTCAATAGCGGATATATCTGAATCCTTATCAGACTGAAACGACTACCATTATTGGTATCAAACCAATAGCGATTCATACAAGATAAATCTTCTAATCGATAATTGGGCCAAAGAAAGAACTTTAATTTAATTAGTTTATTTTTATCTCTATAAAGCTCTTTTCTTTTATTCAAAACTTGATCGCAATTGCAATTTTTTAACTTATTTACATTGCAAAATACCGTATTTCTATGTATACCGTTTCCATTCCCCGAATTGAAACAAATTCGAATTCTCAATTCTCTACGACGTCTTGGGGATAAAATTTTTTCAGGAAAAATAAAATCATAATTATTTTTGTCTCTATTTCCAGTCATTTTTTTATGTAGTGCAATGTATTCATCAAAATCCTTCTTATTCTTATGAAGACAGGCCGGGCTTTTTTCTAGGTATCTTTGATGACTTTGCTGCTGCTTACTCTTATGAACCAATGAGATACCTATGGTTTGATATATAAAAAATTGTCCATCCGTTTTTACAGACAGACGGACTGGTTCGATAATCAATATTCCCTTTTTCATCAATTCTGTAAAAGTTAAACCCTTCCGGACCATCAGAATATCCAGACTCATTTCTTCCCTTTGAATAGCGGATATAGCAATTTCTCTTGGATTTCTCAGTCTAAGCAGGAGACAATATACTTTGATGTTATTGATTATTTTTTGATTTAAAGAATCATCCCATCTCAATTGAAAATGAAAATACCTTTTTAGGAATAACTCAAGTTCTGTTTCCGTGTTAGTCTTGTATTGCTTTTTGTTTCTACGTTTTTTTATGTCTAATCCCCTAGAATCTTCTTCAACATCTTTTTCTTGGTTTGAGAGAGACGCTTCAGGATCCACTTGGTCCGCGAATTCTTTTTCTATTTGATTTCTATTTTCTAATTCAAGAGTTTTTTCATTCGATAATGTAAAACTTTTTTTATTTCCAGTGATGCTTTTCTGTTTATTAACATTTTCGTTTACATTAAAATTAAAAAAAAGTAATTTGATTGGTATGACCCATGGTTTAATCTTATATGTATTATAAAGTATCACAAATTCTGGGAAAAACCAAAGTTCTAGATTCGATATGGGATGACTTAGTATTTCTTCATTCATTCCCATCCAATCAAAGAAAAAACCTTGTTGATTGGATGGGTTAATTTTCTGATCTTGATGAATCGTCAGATAAAAAAGGCCTTTCTTATCAATTTTATCGATTATTTGACAATTATTAAACCCAGTCTTAGTATTTTTATTCCTGTTGGTAACGTTATCAATATCGACCCAGGCCTTAATATTGATCTTCTTTCTAAGACAAAAATGGAGGATTTTCCAATCCAAATATTTTCTATCTGAATTTTTTTCTATATCTAGACTATCATCTTCGACGAGAGAATTATGGATAAGGATACCTCCCAGCATATCAAATAATTTGCGTTTAGGCGTATTGTAATTATAAGAAATCTCTTGGTTATTATTTACTTGTAATGGCAATCCATAAATATATGAATCTTTCTTATTTTCATAATTAATAGATTTATACGATAAAAGATCATATTTATATTGTTTTTGATTTGGTAATGGTTCTATTTCAAAATCTTTTGCTTTTTCGTAATGAATAAATTGGGTTTTTTCATATTCATATGACTCACATTTATTGAGATCTTTATTTTTAGTCATATGGTTGAACCTAGTTCGCCATTTTTGTGTTACTAATCTAGACCATTTAATCTGAGATAAATCGTATTGATATTGATAATGACCCTTTAGCCAGTTTTTCCATTCATTAATTCCATAATTTGGAGGTTTTTTATGTCTGAATTCAGAATCAAATATTCCTTGCGTTCCAACAAAATACTCCCTTATTTCATTCTTAAGAAAAAAAGATGTTCCGTAATATTTAAAGACGGATCTTAACTTATCTAGGTTATTGACTGGGGTTTGCGATAATTTATAAAATACATATGCTTGTGACAAGTAAGATAAGTCCCCAAAAATCTTTGAATTTTTTTTAATAATACAAAGTGACTTTTTTATAGTCGAACTAAAGTTAAATATACTTTGATTTGTTTTATCAATTCTTTCCCGATTTGCTTCATTATTGTAAATGTATTTATTAATAACTTTTTTTGTTAATTCAAGAAAGAGCTGTGCATTGATTCTAGGTATATTAATGATACATAGAAGGATATCCATGTATAGCTTTTCAATAAATAATTTTACAAAATAATGTGATTTACGAAGTAATCGAAGATTTTTTCGTTTTAATATCTGCCAAATATTTTTTGGTGATTCTAATCCTTTCTCGTCATAACTTATTTTGTTAGGGTTAATATTTCTCTCTGGAGTTATAAATCTTCTTCTCTTGTCTTTTTTAATTGTTTTTATTTTATTTATGATTGTGTTTGTTCTATTCATCAGATCTTTCATTTTTTTTTCTGTCAATGAATAAGTTTCCCAATCCATATATCGAATTTTAATGGACGATTCGTGACTCATTTGATTATGAATTGTTG